TGTTGCCTAGTTTATGGGTTTTCTTGTTTTTGGTATAGTGTCTTGTTTATAGGTTCCGTTGGAGGTGGGGTTCTTGTCTGAGTGAGTTTTATTCTTGCTCAGTTAGTTCAATTGTTTGCTTGTTTTATATGTAAGTTTGTGCGTGATTTGTTCTGTAATTGGTTCTTGATGGGCTGGGATTAGTTTATTTGCGCTTGTATTTAATTCTCATTAGTTATTGTTATGTAATCAAGTATCCTTGTATTTAGCAATGCATTTAGTTTCGGTTAAATTTTGTGCCAGCAGCCGCGGTTATACCTTGGAGGCGATTGAACTTGTTTGGCTGAAGGTAGTTGTATGGTATTGTTTGATGTTGTGGTTATACTTTGATGGTTATTGGGTGAAATTTTTATCTTTGTTTTATGTCCGTTTATTTTTTTGGAGGCTACGAAATTCTTATTCTTAAACTAGGATTAGATACCCTATTATTTTTGGATGTTAATGTTTTGCCTGAGTAGTATTAGTTATGTTCTTGAAACTTAAAGAATTTGGCGGTATCTTATTCCGCTCAGAGGAACCTGTCTCGTTATCGATAGTCCGCGTTGGACCTTACTTAGTTGTTTATTGGTTTGTATACCGCCGTTTATTGATTATCTTTTTAGGGTTATATAATTTTCTTGTTCCTTTATTTGGTTTAATTTCAGGTCAAGGTGCAGCTTTCTCTAAGTGTGTTGGTGGGTTACATTGTTATTTGTTGGTTTGGATTGTTGGTTTTAATTACTGGCATGAAATTGGATTTGATTGTAATGTTTTGAAGATTGTTTTTGTGATAATTGGTTCTGAGATATGTACACATCGCCCGTCGCTCTCGTTTATTTGTTAATGAGATAAGTCGTAACAAAGTGGTTGTACCGGAAGGTGTAGCTGGAGTGATAATGTTATCAGGCCATTTCTGTTAGTTGAAGTTTCATTTACGCTGAATAATTGTGTCGTGCGATTCGACATGGTCTGACTTATTATTGGGCGGTTTGCTGTTTATTTTATGTTATGGTTATGTTTTAGTAAAGTATTATTTTGTTGTTGTAATTTGTTGATTTGATTTTTTTGGCTATAGTTTATTTGTACTGTAGGGGTGTATATTGATTAATTTTTGGAAGTTTACTTGTTTTGTTGTACCTTGTGTATCAGGGTTTACTGAATTTTATTATTTATTTTTATTTCCCGATTCTAAAAGGAGCTATTAACTTATTTTAGTTGTTGTTTTATTAACATTAATAATGGGTTAATAGTAATGAAATGTTATTCGTCTTTAGGGGTTTCTGGTTTTTCAGGAAATGAATTTAATTCATACGTCTTATTTAGAGTTTTATTATTTTATTATTTTTTTTTATTTGGCGTTAAGATTGGGAGGGATTAGCTTCTTATTTTATTTTTATAATTTTTTGCTTATTTAGTCTTGTGGGTTTTATAGTGATTTTCAATTTGATTATGTTAAAATTTTATTTGTTTTTTTCTTTATTTTTGGTTATTTAATTATTTACTGAAATGTGTTCTTTATCTTTAATTTTGGTTAGTAATTATTGTAGAATTAGTAAATTTGTTGTTAGGTTGTTTACATTTGTGTTAATTTTTTTTGAGGAACTAGGCAAATTTCATGTCCGCCTGTTTAACAAAAACATCTTTTCTCGTTAGTTTTTGAAGTATGGCCTGCCCACTGACTTTGGTGTTGAAGGGCCGCGGTATTTTGACCGTGCAAAGGTAGCATAGTCATTAGTTCTTTAATTGTGATCTGGTATGAATGGCTTGACGAGGCATGGGCTGTCTTAATTTTGAATTGTTTATTGAATTTGGTCTTTGGGTTAAAATTCTTAGATGTTTTTATGGGACGAGAAGACCCTATAGAGTTTGACATTTATTATGGTCCTTTATTCTGTTTGTGAGGGTTCACTGGGCCGTTTAGTATGTTTTGTTGGGGTGATGGGAGGGATTTATTTAACCCCTCCTTTAGGTTGTTATATTTATTTATGTTTACTTGATCCATTTATTTTGATTGTAAGATTAAATTACCTTAGGGATAACAGCGTTATCTCCCTTGAGAGTTCTTATCGGCAGGGGGGTTTGCGACCTCGATGTTGGATTAAGATTTATTTTCGGTGTAGGAGCTGAAATTATTAGGTCTGTTCGACCTTTAAAATCTTACATGATCTGAGTTCAAACCGGCGTGAGCCAGGTTGGTTTCTATCTATAATGGAGTTTTATACCTTAGTACGAGAGGACCAGGTATTTGGAATAATTTTATGTTAGTTGAATATTATTAACTGGCTATTTTGGCAGATAAGTGCGTTAGATTTAGAATCTGTTAATGTAAATTTTTAATGTTACAAGTAGTATTTATGTTGGGTTATTTATTTTTTGTTGTAGTCTTTCTGTTGTTGATTTTGTTTGTTCTGGTTGGTGTGGCCTTTCTTACTCTTTTGGAACGGAGGGTTTTGGGTTATATTCATATTCGAAGGGGTCCGAACAGGGTTGGATTTGTTGGTGTTCTTCAGCCTTTTAGAGATGCCATTAGGTTATTTTCTAGGGAACAGTATTTTCCTTTGGTTTCTAATTATTTGGTTTATTATTTTTCTCCTGTTTTTGGCTTGTTCCTTTCTTTGTTGATTTGGTTGTTGATTCCTTATTTGAGAGGTTTTATTTCCTTTGAGTTGGGCTTGTTATTTTTTTTGGCTTGTACTAGATTGGGTGTTTATACTGTAATGGTTGCTGGTTGGTCTTCTAATTCTAGATATTCTTTATTGGGTGGCTTGCGTGCTTTGGCCCAGACAGTTTCTTATGAGGTAAGATTGGCCTTTATTTTGTTTTCTTTTGTTATTTTGATTTGTAGTTATAATTTGGTTTATTTTTATTTATTCCAGTTTTATGTTTGGCTAATTTTTTTTTCCTTTCCTTTGTCTTTTGTTTGATTTATTTCCTGTTTGGCTGAAACTAATCGAACACCTTTTGATTTTGCTGAAGGTGAGTCTGAGTTGGTCTCTGGTTTTAATGTTGAGTATGGTGGTGGGGGATTTGCATTGATTTTCTTAGCTGAATATGCCAGTATTCTTTTTATAAGATTGTTGTTTTGTGTAATTTTTTTGGGTAGTGATCTTTATTCTCTATTTTTTTATATTAAGTTGTCTTTTGTGTCTTTTTTGTTTATTTGGGTTCGTGGTACTTTGCCACGGTTTCGTTATGATAAGTTAATGTATTTGGCTTGGAGGAGATTTTTGCCTCTTTCATTAAACTATCTTTTGTTTTTTGTTGGGGTTAGGGTTTTTATTTTTTCTTTATTGTAGGTGTATTAATTTAGGTATAAGTTAATAGAAGGATTGAACTTCTCTCATAATGTTTTCAAGACATTAGGCTTATTCTGTTGCTTTTTAACTAGTTAGATTATTTTATCTCATAGTTTTGTTATTATTGGGCTTGAAATGTAGTATTGGAAGTACATTACTGTTAGGATTTGTCCGGTTAAAATGTATGGTTCTTCAACTGGTCGTGCTCCAATTCAAGTAAGTAGGATTACTGTGTTAGTTATTGTTCAGAACAGTACTTGGTTTATAGGGTAAAATTGTGTTCCACGAAATTTTGATTTGTATACTGGTATGACAAATAGGATTGCAATTGACATTGCGAGTGCAATTACTCCCCCTAGCTTGTTAGGGATTGAACGTAGGATTGCATATGCGAATAGGAAATATCATTCTGGTTGAATGTGTACTGGTGTTACTAATGGGTTTGCTGGTGTGAAGTTGTCTGGGTCTCCTAGGATATATGGTTCTCTTAGGGTTACTACTGATAGGACTATAATTGTGATTGTGAATCCCACAATGTCCCTTGCTGTGAAATATGGGTGAAAGGGAATTTTGTCTGTATCTTTGTTTAGTCCTAGTGGGTTATTTGATCCTGTTTGGTGCAAGAATAGAAGGTGAATTATGGTTATTGCTGCAATTGCGAATGGTAATAGAAAATGGAGTGCGAAGAATCGTGTGAGGGTTGCGTTATCTACAGCGAATCCTCCCCACACTCATTGTACTAGTTCCTGTCCTATGTATGGTACTGCTGATAGCAGGTTGGTAATTACGGTCGCCCCTCAGAATGATATTTGTCCTCATGGTAATACGTATCCTAGGAATGCGGTTGCTATAGTTAGGAATAGGAGTAGGACCCCTACTGATCATGTGTGTATGAATTTATATGATCCGTAGTATATGTTTCGTCCTGTGTGTATGAAAATGCATACAAAGAATAGTGAGGCCCCATTTGCGTGTAGTGTTCGCAGTAGCCATCCGTTGTTTACGTCTCGGCAAATGTGGCTTACTCTGGAGAATGCTATGCTGATGTCCGGACAGTAGTGTATGGCTAGGAATAATCCTGTTATGATTTGTATAATTAGGCAGATTCCTATTAGTGATCCGAAGTTTCATCATCCTCTAATCGTTGATGGAGTCGGTAAGTCTACTAGGGCCCCGTTTGCAATTTTGATTAGTGGGTGTCTGTTTCGTATGGGTTTGTTCATTAGTTTGTGTGTCGTAGTGGTCCCTTTGAGATGTTGATGATATTTACTACTACAATTAGTGTTAGTAGTATATATATTACTAGTATAATTGTTATTATTCCTGTAATTTGATTATATATCATCGTTGTTGTTGTTATAATTTCATCTTCTGATGTGTATTCGAGGGTGTTTATTTCCTTGCTGTTTGTTTGATCTGGTATGAAGTATATTATTGTTGGTGATATGATTATTGCGATTATTATTATTTTGCTTGTTGGGTAAAATATTTCATTTGATGCTAGTCTTGTTATGTATATAAATAGTACGAGCATTCCTCCGATTATGATTATGAATAGGATGTATGAGAATCAAAATCTTTTGTATATAGTTCCTCTGATTATGCATGTTATTATGGTTTGTAGGAGTAGTATTATCCCTATTGCTAGTGGGTGTTTTATTTGTGTGGATATTATTCTTGTTATTATTCTTGTTGATATTAGTAGTTTAGTTATATCAGGGGGTATTTTATTTAAAATATTAGTTTTGGGGATTAATGAAATGGTGTATGTATGCCTTTCCTCTGAAGTTTTAAAAGTTGATTCCTTATTTTTGGTTTACAAGACCAATATTTTTGTTAAATTATTAAAACCTCTATTTAATGTCAATGTGGTTATATCTTTTTGTTCTTTACTTTTGTGGTATTTGGTCGTTTTCTTCTAGTCGTAAGCACTTATTGGTTACTTTGTTGAGTTTGGAGTTTGTTGTTTTGGTTCTTTATCTTTCGGTTTATTTTTATTTGTGTGGGTTGAATTATAGTTTGTTTTTTGTTGTTTATTTTTTAGTTTTTTCTGTTTGTGAGGGTTCACTGGGCCTGTCAATCTTGGTTTCTATGATTCGTAGTCATGGTAATGATTATTTTCGTTCTTATAGAGTTCTTCAATGTTAAGGTTTCTTTGTTTTTTGTTCTTTTTAACCCCGTTGTGTGTTTTTCCGGGTTCTTGGTGATTGGTTTGTTCTCTATTGTTTTCTGTTTCTTTCGTTTATTTTTTTTCCTTTCCTTATTTTTTTTGTTGGGGTAGTTTAAGTTATTTTTTTGGGTGTGATGTGATTTCTTATGGTCTTGTTTTATTAAGTCTGTGGATTTGTGTTCTTATGGTTTTGGCTAGAGAGTCTGTTTTCCGTTCTAGTTACTTTTCTGGCCTTTTTCTATTTGTTGTTGTTTTCCTTGTTATCATGTTGTATTGTACCTTCAGAAGAGTTAGTTTGCTCTCGTTTTATATTTTCTTTGAAAGTAGATTGATCCCTACTTTACTTCTTATTTTGGGCTGGGGCTATCAACCTGAGCGTGTTCAGGCTGGTATTTATTTGTTATTTTATACTTTGTTAGCCTCTCTTCCATTGTTAGTTGGTATTTTGTTTATTTATGGTTCGTTAGGTTCATTGTTCCTTTGTTTGTTACGGGGTGGGGTTTCTGTTAGTGGTTTGTTTTATGTTTGTATAATTTTGGCCTTTTTGGTTAGGATGCCTATATTTTTGGTTCATTTATGGCTTCCTAAGGCACATGTGGAGGCCCCTGTCTCTGGCTCAATGATTCTGGCTGGTGTTTTGTTGAAGCTTGGGGGTTATGGTCTTCTTCGGGTTTTTCCTGTTTTGTTTAGGTTTGGGTTTGGCCTTGGTTTTGTTTGGGTTGTTTTAAGTTTGGTTGGTGGCTTGTTGGTAAGTTTGTTTTGTATGCGACAGACTGATTTAAAGTCATTGATTGCTTACTCTTCTGTTGCTCATATAAGTATGGTCATTGGTGGTATTATAACTATAAGTTATTGGGGGGTTTGCAGTTCTTTTGCTTTAATAATTGCTCATGGTTTGTGTTCTTCTGGTCTTTTTTGTCTTTCTAATATTTCTTATGAGCGGTTTGGGAGACGTAGCTTGTTAATTAATAGGGGTTTAGTTAATTTGATGCCTAGAATGGCTATGTGATGGTTTTTGTTGAGTGCTTGTAATATGGCTGCTCCCCCCTCTCTTAACCTTTTAGGTGAGATTGGTTTGTTAAGTGGTTTAGTTTCTTGGTCTTGGTATCTTATGTTTGTTTTGGTTTTTTTGTCCTTCTTCGGGGCGGCTTATACACTTTACATGTATTCTTATAGTCAGCATGGTGCTCTTTTTTCTGGTCTTTATTCTTGTTCTTTGGGTTATGTTCGTGAGTTTGTGTTGTTGTTTCTGCATTGGTTTCCTCTTAATTTAGTTATTCTTAGGGTTGATTTAGCTGTCTTTTGGTTATAGTTGATGTTATGTTTTTAATCTGAATAGTTTAATGTAAAATGTTGGTTTGTGGTGCCAATGATATAGGTTTATTTCAGATTATGATACCGATTTCTATTTGTTTTGCTAGATTTATCTTTCTGTTTGGTTTGGGTTGATTGTGTTGTTTTTGGGGGGTTTATTTTGTTTTGTGTGATTTGGTTTATTTTGTTGATTGAGGGATTATTAGATTGAATGGTAGATCAATTGTTATGACTTTTTTGTTTGATTGGATGTCTTTATTGTTTTTGGGTTTCGTTTTTATTATTTCTTCGTTGGTTATTTTGTATAGTGATGATTATATGTCTGGTGATTTTAATATTTTCCGTTTCATTATGTTGGTTTTGATATTTGTAGTTTCTATGTTGCTTTTGATTATTAGTCCCAATATGGTTAGAATCTTATTGGGCTGGGATGGTCTGGGTTTGGTATCTTATTGTTTGGTGATTTATTATCAGAATGTAAGGTCTTATAATGCTGGTATGTTGACTGTTTTATCTAATCGGGTTGGTGATGTGGCCTTGTTGATGGCGATTGCTTGGATAATTAATTTTGGTAGTTGGAATTTTATTTATTATTTGGAGTTTATGGCTGGCTCTACTGAGATGGAGTTGATTTCTTTCCTTGTTGTTCTAGCGGCTATAACCAAGAGTGCTCAAATTCCCTTTTCTTCTTGATTGCCAGCGGCAATGGCTGCTCCCACTCCTGTTTCAGCCTTGGTTCATTCCTCTACTTTGGTTACGGCCGGTGTTTATCTGTTAATTCGTTTTAGTCCTTCATTTAGCTATTTGTTGAATACTATTTTGTTGTTGATCTCTGCCTTGACTATGTTTATGGCTGGCCTAGGGGCCAATTTTGAATATGATTTAAGGAGGATTATTGCTTTGTCAACTCTTAGACAACTGGGTTTGATAATTATGACTGTTTCTGTAGGTCTTTCTGGTCTGGCTTTTTTTCACTTGTTAACCCATGCATTGTTTAAGGCCTTGTTGTTTATGTGTGCTGGTGGGGTTATTCACTCTATGGGGGACTCCCAGGATATCCGTTTTATAGGGGGCCTATCTGTTTATATGCCTTTTACTTCTTCTTGTTTAATAGTTTCTAGTTTTGCTCTTTGTGGTATGCCGTTTTTGGCTGGTTTTTATTCTAGGGATTTTATTTTGGAGATAATTTCTTTGAGATACGTGAATGTATTTGGCTTTCTTTTGTTATTTGTCTCTACTGGTTTGACCGTTTGTTATTCCTTTCGTTTATTTTACTTTGTTTTGTGTGGTGATTTTAATTTTGTTTCTTTATATTCTATAGTTGATACTAATTATAATATAGTTATGGGTATGATTGGTTTATTGATTTTATCTGTTATGGGAGGGGGAGCTTTGATGTGATTAATTTGTCCTACTCCTTCGGTTATTTGTTTGCCTTATTATTTGAGGTTTCTTACTCTCTTTTTTATTAGTTTGGGTGGCTTGATTGGTTATGAGATAGCTGGTTTTAGTCTTGGCGATTATTTGCTTTCTGTGCATTATTATAAAGTTTCTTCGTTTTCTGGGTCTATGTGGTTTATGCCATTTTTTTCTACTTATGGAGTTTCTTTCAGCTCATTGTGACTTGGTTATGGGTCTATACGGGTCTTTGATTCTGGTTGGATGGAGTACTTTGGTGGTCAGGGTTTATATTGGGTCCTTTTTAATCTTGGTAAGATTAATCAGTGAGTTCAGCATAGAAGCTTGAAGTTGTTCTTGGGCTTTTTTGTTATGTGGGTTGTTTTATTATTAGTGTTGATTTATTACTTGAATAGCTTATATTTCAGAGCGTGACACTGAAGATGTCAATGAGGATTTTTCCTTTGAGTATTATTTATAAAAGTTGGTCTTTGTTTTTACAGTGAAAGTGTAATGTTTTTAATAAACTATATAAATAGAAGTGTAAACGGATTTTAACCGCTATAGTGATAAGTTAGCAGCATTCACTCTTTCTGTTCACTTCCTTGAACGGAATGTTTTTAATTCAGTTTTATTATTAACAATAATATACCTCTTTTTGGTTTCGATCAAAGTTAAAGTAAGGATATGATTAGTATCAAGGATCAGGTCGAAACTGATTGCAATGTTTGCTTCCTACTTTGAGATTAACTATTTGGTAGTACTTTTTGAATGCAACTCAAATGTTATTATTAACTATAATCCCGTTTGATTAGTTTCTTCATTCCAGCGATCCCTGGTTTCATTCGTGGTAAAGTCCAATAATTAGGATTAGCAGGAATATGGATCTAATTAGCATTCATGATTTTATGTTTGATGTTGTTATAGTAATTGGCATTGGTAGTAATAGTGCAATTTCCACATCAAAGATTATGAAGATGACTGCGATTAGGAAAAATCGTGATGAGAATGGCAGTCGTGCTGAGTTTTTTGGGTCAAATCCACATTCGAAGGGGGATCTCCTTTCTCGTTCTTCGTGGACCTTTTTTGAAATTAGTGTTGCTACTATTATTACGATGGTTGAGATTGTGATTGTTATTGCTGATATTGTTATAACTGTTGATATTATTTATCTTGTTTTGCACAAATTTCTTGATTGGAAGTCAAGTATACTCCCTTGTATTAGATAAATAATGTTTTATCTTCCTCATCAGTAGATTGAGATATATAGGAATAGTCATACTACATCTACGAAGTGTCAGTATCACGCTGCTGCTTCGAATCCAAAGTGATGATTTGATGAGAAGTGTAGAGTTGTTTGTCGTAATAAGCATGTGGTTAAAAATGTTGTTCCGATGATTACATGAAGCCCGTGAAATCCTGTGGCCATGAAAAAGGTTGATCCGTATGCTGAATCTGCGATTGTGAAGGGTGCTTCAATATATTCATACGCTTGTAGTGCAGTAAAATAGAGCCCCAGAAGGACTGTGAAGAATAGGCCTTGTGTTGCTTGTCTGAAGTTATTTTCTAGTAGTCCGTGGTGTGCTCATGTTACGGTTACTCCTGAGGCAAGGAGGATTGCTGTGTTTAATAGGGGGATTTGCATGGGGTTAAATGGTTGGATTCCTGCCGGCGGTCATGCTGATCCTAGTTCGATTGTGGGTGATAAGCTTCTGTGGAAAAATGCTCAGAAGAATGATGCAAAGAATAGAATTTCTGAAATAATGAATAGGATTATTCCTCATCGTAGTCCTCTTGTAACTGTTTTAGTGTGTAAGCCTTGATAGGTTCCTTCTCGTGTTACGTCTCGTCATCATTGGATTATTGTTAATAGGGTAATTATTATTCCTACTCCTAGCAGGCTGTTGTTGTATTGGTGGAATCATTTAATTAGCCCTATTAGTGTTACTATCGCTCCAATAGCTCCTGTGAGTGGTCATGGTCTTTTATTTACTATGTGGAATGAGTGGTTTTCTTGAGTTGACATTAGTTTACTTCTCTAGAATATAAAGTTCTTAGGATTGCGAATACGTATGATTGGATGATGGCTACGGCTGATTCTAAGATTAATAAGAGGATTTGTGCGGTAATTAGTACGGTTAATAGGGTGTGGCTTATTATGGGCCCATTATTTCCTAGTAAGGTTAGTAGTAGATGACCAGCAATTATGTTTGCTGTTAAACGTACTGCCAGTGTTCCAGGGCGGATTAGGTTTCTGATTGTTTCAATAATGACCATAAACGGTATTAGTATTGTTGGTGTACCTTGGGGTACTAAGTGTTCAAATATGTGATTTGTGTTTTTGATTCATCCGAATAATATAAATGTTATTCATAGCGGTAGTGCTAGTGTTAATGTAAGTGTTAAATGTCTTGTTCTAGTGAAAATATATGGGAATAATCCCAGGAAGTTATTTATTAGAATTATTAGGAATAATGAGGTGAAAATGAATGAATTTCCCTTGTTTTGATTTCCTTTTCTCAGAATCGTTTTTATTTCTGCGTGGAGTTTATTTATTAGTAAATTTAATGCTATTCTGTTTCGTGATGGTGTTAGTCAGACTCTTGTTGGAATTAATAGGAGTCCTACTATTGTTCTTGTTCAGTTTATGGGTAGTCTATTGATTTCTGTTGTTGGGTCGAAAATTGAGAATAGATTTCTTATCATTTTCAGTTTATGTTGTTAACGTTGATGGTAGGTTTTGTCGTGTTATTTTTGTTTGGTGATTGTATGAAGTAGTTTATAATGTTGAATATTAGGAGTGTTGCTAGGAATGTAATGTATAAGAGTATTCATTCTATAGGTATTATTTGTGGTATAAAAGGGTATCATTTATTGATTACTTCAGTTTGACATTCTGATATTATAACATTAACTAATCCTTTGTCATCAGAGATATTTGCTAAATTATCATGAACTGGTTTAAGAGACCATTACTTGCTTTCAGTCATCTGATGATTCTCTTAGGCTTGAGACTCAATTAATGAAGTGGTTTGCTGATACTCTTTCGATTGTAATGGGTATAAATCTGTGATTTGCCCCGCAGATTTCTGAACACTGTCCATATAGGATACCAGGGTGATTGATTGAGAATCTTGTTTGATTTAATCGTCCTGGTGTAGCGTCTGTTTTCACGCCTAATCTTGGAATTGTTCATGAGTGTAGCACGTCTGCTGCTGTTACTACTAGTCGAATTGGCGAGTTTATGGGTAGTACAATTCGGTTGTCTGTATCTAATAGTCGGAAGGTTCTTATTTGATTTTCTTCCTGTGGGATTATGTAAGAGTCAAATTCTAGTTTTGTGAAGTCTGAATATTCATATCTTCAGTATCATTGATGTCCTACTGCTTTTAAGGTTATTGCTGGGTTATGGATTTCGTCTATTAGATATAGGAGTCGTAAGGATGGTATTGCAATGAATACCAGGATGATTGCCGGCGCGATTGTTCATGTAGTTTCAATTAGTTGTCCTTCTAATATGAATCGTCTAGTGTGCTTATTTCAAAGTAACGTGGTTATTATATACATTACGGTTGTAATAATTATTAATATAATTATTAATGTATGATCGTGGAAGAAGATTATTTGTTCTATGATGGGAGATGCTCCGTCCTGTAGTCTTATGTTTAATCATGTTGTCATTGGTTCTAATGAAGGTTGCTGAAACTTTATATTTGGAGCTTAAATCCAATGCACTTATCTGCCACATTAGATTATGATTAACGTTAATTAATTACTGAGATTGAAGGCAATTCTGAGTATCTATGTTCTGCCGGAGGAAAGTTTTGTATTCATTCAATTGAGTTTCTTGTTTGAGTTGGGAAAAGGATTTGTCGATTTGATGTAATACTTTCTCAGATAATGAATAGGAATATTATTACTCTTACGAATGAGATTGTTGATCCTATTGATGAAATGATGTTTCACGTAGTGTAGGCATCTGGGTAATCAGAGTATCGTCGGGGTATTCCGGCTAGTCCTAAAAAGTGTTGTGGGAAGAATGTTATGTTCACTCCTGTGAATATAACGGCGAATTGGGCTTTTAGTCACTTCGGATTTATAGTAAGTCCGGTAAATAATGGGAACCATTGGATGAACCCTGCTATGATTGCAAATACTGCTCCCATTGATAATACATAGTGGAAGTGAGCTACAACGTAATAAGTGTCGTGTAGTACAATGTCAATTGATGAGTTTGCAAGGACTACTCCTGTTAACCCCCCTATTGTGAATAGGAATACAAACCCTATTGCCCACAGACAGGCAGGTCTGTATGTTAGTTGTGATCCATATATGGTTGCAAGTCATCTGAAGATTTTAATTCCTGTTGGTACTGCAATGATTATTGTTGCTGATGTAAAGTATGCTCGTGTGTCAACATCTATTCCTACTGTAAATATATGGTGGGCCCACACAACAAACCCTAGTAGGCCGATTGCTAGTATTGCAAAAATTATTCCAAGGTTTCCGAATGCCTCCTTCTTTCCTCTTTCGTGGCAGATAATGTGGGAGATTATACCAAATCCTGGTAAAATTAAAATGTATACTTCAGGATGCCCGAAGAATCAGAATAAGTGTTGGTATAGAATTGGGTCTCCCCCTCCAGCCGGGTCAAAGAATGATGTATTTAGGTTGCGATCTGTTAATAGCATAGTGATTGCTCCGGCCAATACTGGTAGGGACAGTAGTAGAAGCAGAGCTGTAATGGCGACAGATCACACAAATAGTGGAATTCGCTCGGGTTTTATGTTTTTTGGTTTCATATTAATTGTCGTTGAGATAAAGTTTACTGCTCCTAGGATTGATGAAACACCCGCTAGGTGTAGGGAGAAAATAGCTAAGTCTACGGATGCTCCTGCATGGGCAATACCGCTTGCAAGAGGGGGGTAGACTGTCCATCCTGTCCCTGCCCCACTTTCTACTGTTCTACTGGTAAGTAGTAGTGTTAGTGATGGTGGGAGTAATCAAAATCTTATGTTGTTTATTCGTGGGAATGCCATATCCGGGGCTCCTAATATAAGTGGCACTAATCAGTTCCCGAATCCACCAATTATGATTGGCATAACCATGAAGAAAATCATAACGAATGCGTGGGCAGTAACGATGACGTTATAAATCTGATCATCTCCAATTAAGGATCCGGGTTGTCCTAATTCTGTTCGAATTAGCATTCTGAGTGAGGTTCCGACCATTCCTGATCAGGCACCGAATACAAAGTATAATGTTCCAATGTCTTTGTGATTTGTTGAGAATAACCATCGGTTAATAATTAGTGGAGTGGCTGAGACAGATAAGTAGGCGGTAGGCTGTAAATCTATTTAGGAGGTTAGTACGTGACTCTTCCACTATTATTTTAGCCTTGTATTCACGTTGTGATGATAGAATGCAATTCTGTAGGGGTAGGGTTTAAATTGAACTTACCAAGGCCTAAAGGTTGTGGCCCTTTATTTATAGCTTTGAAGGTTATTAGTTTGTTTAACTTAAGGCCTAGGGGCTTTAGATTATCCCAGCTGTAATTCTACATATTAATATTCCTGTTAATGAGATTGATGATATAATTATAGCTCTGATTTTTTTGGCTGTTTTGTTTTTATGAGATTGAATATTTCATTTGGGCTCTTCACTTAGGATTATGAATCTTGAGTACGAGATTTTTAGGTAGTAGTATAACGTAATTAGTGATGTAATCACTATGATTGTTGCTATAGGTGTTATTTTGTTTATAGTTATTTCTTGGATAACAATTCATTTGGGCAGGAATCCAAGGAAGGGGGGCAGTCCACCAAGGGATAATAGTGATGTGAATATTATGAATTTTGTTAGCATGGCTTCTTTGTTTGTTAAGAGGGTTTGATTAATAAATGATACTCTGGATAGCTTAATGGTTGCTAATACGGTTAACACTAGTGTTGAGTAGATTATGAAGTATGTAAGTCATAAGCTATCTCTTGTAATCAGTGCGGCTAATATCCAACCAGTGTGGTTGATAGATGAGTACGTTATAATCTTTCGTATTGAGGTTTGGTTGAGGCCTCCAATTGCTCCTATAATTGTTGATGTTAAGATAATTCTTGATGTAAATACATTAATTTCGATCAGGTATGATATTAATCTCAGTGGCGCTGCTTTTTGAATCGTTATTAATAGTCCACAATTTTCTCATCTTAGTCCTTCCATTACTCCTGGGAACCATCAGTGAAATGGTGCTGCCCCTCTTTTTAATATTAGTGGAGTGCAAATAATTATTGGTGTGTATGAGGTTTCCACAAACGTGAGTGTGAACAGGTCCTCTGCTAGCGTTTTTATTACTACCATAAATAGCAGCGTTGCTGAAGCCAACACTTGGACGATAAAGTACTTTAGTGATGCTTCTGTGTTGTATATATTTTTAGTGTTAGATATCAATGGAATAAATGATATTAGGTTGACCTCTAGTCCTATTCATGCACCAAATCATGAGTTGGAGGACACGGCCACTAATACACCTCTTACTAGTGTAGTTAGTAATAGGATTTTGGTTGAGTTACTGGGCATTAGAGAAGAGAGTGTTTACTCTATTTATGGGGTATGAACCCATTAGCTTTAGCTTAGCTTACTTTTCTAGGTTAATAGTTTTCTTTACATCTTGGTGTATGGGGCACGTTGGCTTTTGATGCTTGGGGTGACAGTTTAATTCTGTTAGGTGTAATGAAGGTAGATTTGTGGTTCTACATTTTTTATCCTATCACGATAGTCCTTTAATCAGGCTCTTCATT